AAATTTTCAATAGAAATATTTTAATATTAATTATTTTAATAGAATTAAATATTAATAGAATTTACTAGAAATAGAATAGAATTTCAATTTATCTATTTAATAGAAATAGAGTTTCAATTTTTAATTTAATATAATAAAAACTAGAAATATAATACAATTTCAATTTAATATAAATAGAATATATTCAACTAATTATCTAATTCTACTAATATAGTAATCTAGAATATTTATTCTAATATTAATAATATTTGTTTTCTATTTTATTTCGCAAGAATTGACTAATGAATCTCTTAATTTGATTCGGAATTACGAAAGTCTAAGTAGATGGTATAGATGAAAAATTGATTTCCTTTTCTATCTATACCACTACCACTCTTATTTTATTAGTGCCGTGGAAAATTTATTATGATAATGATTAATAAATGATTGATAAAAAAAATCAATAAAAAAATTCTAAATTGAACTTATTCTTTCATTTTGTATTTTTCTTTATGCTCCTATCTTTCAAAAAATTGAACTTAGGAAAGTGCTTTTGCTTTACAAGCATATGTATAAAAAAGTTTATTTAGCTCCTTCATGCCTACTATAACTAGTTTTTTCGGTTTTCTACTAGCTGCTTTAACTATAACCTCAGTTCTATTTATTGGTCTGAGCAAGATACGACTTATTTGAAATTAATTGAATGAACAGTTTATAAAAATAAAAACAAAAATTTTCTGTAGTATTCCACCTAGTCTCTAGTTCTTTACCGTGTCCGTTTCCAATTCTTGGTTATTGAGATTTCTGGTCAATATGGCTTAATATTTAAGGATAGATATTACCTCTCTTTTTCCCTTTTTCAAAAAAAAAAATTGAAATGATTGAAGTTTTGCTCTTTGGAATTGTCTTGGGGCTAATTCCTATTACTTTGGCGGGATTATTTGTAACTGCATATTTACAATATAGACGTGGTGATCAGTTGGACCTTTGATTAATATTAATTAACACCGTGCTTTTTTTGACCTTCTTCGGATTAAAGAAAGGAGGAGGTCAAATTCAGAGTGCTCTTCTATTTTTCCGTATAAATTTTGAACTAACAAACCAAAAAGAGAATCACGCTCTGTAGGATTTGAACCTACGACATTGGGTTTTGGAGACCCACGTTCTACCGAACTGAACTAAGAGCGCTTTCTTGTCTCAATCACAAAAAAGGAGACTGTAAGTAAAAAAGAGTCTTTTTTTTTTTTACCTCTACTCGATTTTGAATGCTTATACTATATATAGAGAATATGATATATATTAAAAATTGAGAGTATGTCCCATTTTCAATTTTAATTAATCTCAATTGATCCTTTGTTATTGCTCATAGACTAAGTAATCGATAGGGATGACAGGATTTGAACCCGTGACATTTTGTACCCAAAACAAACGCGCTACCAAGCTGCGCTACATCCCTTTGTAATTCATTTATAATGTTATTGTAAAGAATACCTGTTTTGTTTTCCACATACTTTATTTCATTTTGATATCCATTATCATTTTTTCTTTTTGATCTCATATCATATATTATATAATAAGAAACTTACGCAAATTTCGTTAATGCTCGAGAAAAAAAAGGGCGGCGCTTTCTTTTTTATTTTTAAGAAAAGGAAAATCTTATCTATGAAATTGTTGTACATTTTATTTTAATTTGAATTAGAGATTACGTGTACAAAAGAAATGCAAGTTGCCTTGAATTACATAGAATCGGATTCTGTATCTATTAGAATTATGTATTAGAATAAAATAAAGAGTAGTTATTACATTACAATAAAGAAGGAGGATTCAAAATGCGAGATCTAAAAACATATCTATCCGTGGCACCGTTAATAAGTACTCTATGGTTTGCGTCTTTAGCAGGCCTATTGATAGAGATCAATCGTTTTTTCCCCGATGGATTGACATTGCCTTTTTTTTCATTCTAGTTATCAACGCGTGGGGGAGAGGGTGAAGAAGATTATAGATACAATTAAATATCTGTGATTACTACCCCCCTACTCTTTTTTTTATTTAATTTGAATAAGTTAGAAAAGAAAAAAAAGTGGATTCAACTTCAGTAAAACTCGTAACTCGGGGTCCGCGCTTCCAGTGAAAGTAACTTCAATTAAATTAAAATTAAGAGAAGGTAGTTAGAAATGTAGTTAGTGTAACAGTATTCTACAAGACGCTTAAATGAATTACTGTGATTCTCATCGAAACTTCTAATTGAGATAGAGTTTCAAATCTTTGTATTACTTATTATTAATATAATTAGAACTATATTAGTTGCAATGAAATTTTTGATAATTTGGATTTCGAGTTAGCAACTTCACTTCTTTTTCCTTCCTTTCTTCGTTCCTTCAGATCGGAAAATAGAAGAGTTGAATGAATAAAAAATCCCAAAATCCCAAGGAGGTTTATGGCCAAGGGGAAAGATGTTCGAGTAAGGATTATTTTAGAATGTACCGGTTGTGTTCGAAAGAGTGTTAATAAGAAATCAACAGGCATTTCGAGATATATTACGCAAAAGAATCGACACAATACGCCCAGTCGATTGGAATTGAGAAAATTCTGTCCCTATTGTTACAAACATACAATTCACGGGGAGATAAAGAAATAGATGGAATCTATCGCTTGCGTGTCACCTTTTCAAGGAAGATGACAATGATATAAAGAAGATATTAAGTATAGAATAATATAGTATAGAAAGAATACTATAGAATCTTATCGAATATATATTATCTTACTATAATATAATAATATAATAAATATATTATGCATAGAATATATTATCCTATAATATATTACGCTAATATATATTCGAAATTCGAATTATATCTATTTCTATATATAGATAAATAGAAATAACTAGATTTTAAATAAATATTTTAAATAAATAAAATAGAGAAATATATTCTATTGAATAGGAATATATTCTATTAATTAAAATATTCTATTAAATAGAATATTATTATATTAATAGAAATATATAATTATAAATATATAATTAAAATAATAAAAATAAAATAATAAAAATGAAAATAATTAAATATTAATTATTTAATTAAAATTGAATATAATTAAAAAAAAAATATTAAATAATAAATATTCAATAAATATTAAATAATAAATATTCAACATATAATTAAATATATATATATATAAAATATAAATTAAATAAAAAAAAAAAAATAAATCCTATTTCTGAATTCGAAATCATTTTTGATCCAATTGAACGAAATAGGATTTTTGAAATAAGGAATAAACAAACCATGGATAAATCCAAACGACTTTTCCCTAAGTCCAAGCGATCTTTTCGTAAGCGTTTGCCCCCGATCCAATCGGGGGATCGAATTGATTATAGAAACATGAGTTTAATTAGTCGATTTATTAGTGAACAAGGAAAAATATTATCTAGACGGGTGAATAGATTGAGTTTAAAACAACAACGATTAATTACTATTGCTATAAAACAAGCTCGTATTTTATCTTTGTTACCTTTTCTTAATAATGAAAAACAATTTGAAAAAAAGCGAGTTGGTCACTCTAACTACTGATCTTAGAACCAGCAAGCAAAATAGGCTTACTCAAATTGAAATGGGATCACAATTCCAATTCGAATTGAACCATAGATTGATGTTTTGTTCAAAAAAAAAAAAAAAATTAAAATCTAAATTTGATTTTCGTGTCGTAAGAAAAAAAACGAATTGGGGGAGAAGAAACGTTTTTTTTATTGAATGTTTTGTTTAGTTTGACTACTTTACTTGATCATATTATCATCATATTTTATCGTACGAGTTTCTATTCTATCTTCCCGGAATTTCTTTTCAAGAAATTCCATGTAAAAAATTCTATGGATTCCTTACAATTTCCTTATTTTCTAATGTCATTGGAAATCGTATAAAGACAATTCCTATTTAATATAGCTATTTGTGCAAGTATTTTACGATTAAGAAGCAATTGTCTCTTGTACAGATTATTTATTAATCTGCTATAACTATAAGATACCCTGTTTTCGCGAATTATTGCATTTATCCGAGTGACCCACAAACGACGAAAAGTTATTTTCTGTCTATCTCTATCCCGATGGGCCGAAACCAAAGCTCTTATTTTTTGTTGAGTAATACTTCGAGTAAGTCTTGAATGAGCCCCGCGAAAGCTTGATACGAATAAACGAATTTTTGTTCTACGTCTCCGGGCTATATATCCTCGTCTAATTCTGGTCATTGAGTACACGAAACTTTGATGAATAACTAATTGGTTTCTTTTCTTTCAGTTATTCTTTTTCCCCTTTTCTATAATAACAAAACGGATTTTTCCAATGTATAAAATAATAATTCCAACGGCTTTTGCTACTATAACCTTCCCAACCACGATTTTTTCTTTTTTTTTTTTTGGAGACATTTCGTCTCGAAATAAGAATAAGAAACTGTATTGATATTAGGTCTCAAACACAAACAAAAATATAATAAATAAGCAGTAAATAGAAATAGATAAATAGTGGGTTCCATAGTTTCTATGGTTACTTTTCTTAAACGGTGAGGTCTTCTCTATACACCGGAGCCCCTCCTGCATTTAATCATTGAATCAATGCTATTGTTAACGTGTACAGTTCACATTCTTTTGCTCTACCTATGAATTCTCCAGTAATAGGTCTTTCACAAGGAAATCTATCTATTATAGTAACGGTATTTAATTATGAGGATTAGCTAATTCGTTGACCCTCTTAGTCCGTTCTTGCAAGAGTAGGGGCATAAATTTTCAGCCTGTTAACTTTTAATAAGATTTTCCCTGCTTAATGGATAATCATTTGTTACCAATGGGAAATTCTTTCTTGTTTTAAATTGAAAATTGAGGTGATTGAATTTGCACCAATGAAACCATAAATTTGATACACAATAGACGAATGTGATAGATCTTTTTTTTTTTAGATAATGAAAGGCATTCTTCTATTCTATCCTATTCATCCGTACTGACACAGATAGTGGAAAAATTTTTTCTTTATTTTGTCTCTTTTGTCCAAGCTCATGATCTAAACAAGTCGCACATACACCCTAGTACATGTTCCTCGGCGCTGAGGACATCCCCCAAGAGCGGGGGATTTGGTAACGTTTCTAATTGGCTGTCGTGTGTTTCTAATAAGTTGTTTAATAGTTGGCATTTTGAATCGTATGCATAATGGGCTGGTTTAGATCGATCGTAACCGTATGATTCTGAATTTTTTCTATATTAAATAATAGAAATTAATAGAATATTAAATCGAAATTTCGGTAAAAAAAAATATCAAATCGCGATTTGCATGAAATTTCTTCTATTTCTTATGCAACTGCTATAAGATCAACAATTCCATGAGCTTGGGCTTCTGTTGCTGACATAAAAACATCTCTTTCCATGTCTTCGGATACAACCCATAAGGGTTTTCCCGTTCTTTGTGCATAAATCCTTGTGATGATTTCACGCAGTTTCAGCAGTTCTTCTGCTTCCAGGACAAATTCTGCTATTTGTGCCTGATAAAAACCAGCAATAGGTTGATGAATCATTACCCTGATCATATAAGAAAAAAAGGTTTAGTCTAGCTCTCATAATATAAATATTATAATAAATAATAGAAATATAATAAATAAGAAGGGTCCGGGAAGAGATAAAAAAGAATAAGAAAAGACGATAGAATTGAACAACCGTACAGGCATTGTTATTCTTTGTACATTGCATACGGCTTCACATTAGAATTCACTTTTATTTTACCTTTCATCGAAAAAAATCTAGGCTTAAATCAGTAAATGCTCCAATAACCACCCTTTCCTTGGGAAGAGGTAAAAAGCAAAAATACTATGGTGGTCCCGTTGCTTTATTTTATCAGTGATTTAGCAATCCCAAAGTTTCTTTTTTTTTTTTAGTTGAAAAAAAAAAATAATAATATTATATTAAATAATAATAGAACCTTTTTTTTGTACTCTTTCATAACATAAATAGTGTTAAGAGCCCTCCGGTGCGAAAACAAAAATGTTTGTGACGCTGAAAGAGGTTCCTGATAGAATAAAATCAGAAAGGCCCTTAATATCCCATACGACTCTTTCGATACATAATCTAATGTTTAAAAAAAATTTCTTATATCTATATCGAATTCGAAATGCCATGCTATTATTACTTAATATTTATATTTCATATGGCGAAGGCATAGTTTTTTTTCTTTCAAATAAAAACCCATTGGCGCCAAGCATGAGGGAATGCTAAACGTTTGGTAATTTTTCCTCCGACCAGAATAAAAGATCCCATTGAAGCAGCTAATCCCATGCATATTGTTTGTACATCTGGTCGCACAAATTGCATAGTATCATAAATAGCTACTCCGGGTATTACCCATCCGCCAGGAGAGTTTATAAACAAATACAAATCTTTGGTCTCGCTCTCTATACTCAGATATACCATAAGACCAATAAGTTGATTCGAGATCTCACTATCAACACCTTGACCTAAAAAAAGTAACCTTTCTCGATAAAGTCGGTTGATTAGGATAAAATTCTATCCTCTAGAAACCGTACATGCACCTTTTGATGCATACGGTTCACCAAAAATAACGAAAATAAAAAAAAGAATCAATGTTTAGATTCTAGCCCTGCTTTTTTTTTGATAGTGAGTACTTTGTTAACCTTTATTTTGAATCTTTATTTTGAATGCGGGGTCTTTTCTTCTATTTTTTAAGAAAGATGAGTTTTGACGCGTTTACTTACAAAAAAATTAATTAAACTTATCAAATTAACTTCTTATTGATGTATTCGTTCATCGTGATTGAATTCAAATCACGATGGCATTCTCTTGTTCCTGAGTGGGCTTCTTCAATTCTTTTAGGTTTGTGCTCTACTCCGAGTAAAGATCTGCCCGATTTTTATTTGCACATATAGGGCAAATGCTCTAATACTGCGTCTTTTTGTTACAACTTCGTTTTTTTTAATTCATTTAACGTTTCTGTCAAATATTTGACGTATTTATTATATTATTTTATTCGATTGAATATGATTTTCAGTTCGAATCAAAATTTATAAAAAATTTCTAATATAGAATATGATACAAGTAGTAATGATAATAGATATATTACCAATTGGATTTGCTAAACGGAGTCTGGATATTTCATTTTGTTGGTCTAAACAAGGCAACCATAAAGTATTCTAATTGATAATATTAATTTGAGTACCTCAAAAGCATAGATTTAATTGAACTTGATTGCACTTCACGCTTCAAATTTTTGATGATTTAATCAATCTTTCTTAGGCGAAACAGAGGGATATCTCAATCGGGTGAGAGAACGGGGGAATTCCGTATGACCCAATATATCTGACAAGTCGCACTATAAGTCAATCCAAAGTGACTCGTCTTCTCCAGGATGTCGAAAAGGGACTTTTGGGACACCAATAGGCATTAAATGAAAGAAAAAAGATTAAGTACTCTATTTCACTTTGAGATGAAAACGTAAGAATGAATTTTTTGTTTTAAGAATATTGACCTTTATAATTTACTAATATTTTCGTAATATTTTGTAATATTTTATACGTGGATTTCTATTAGAATTTCTATTTAGAATTTCGAAAAATTTTATAAAAATAGAAAAAAGAAATATATAAAATATTAAGGAAGACAAATCGAATAGAGTCAAATTATTACGAATAAGTCCTTTGAATGATGAACAAATTTCTATGTGTTCGTTCATAGAAAATGGAGTCAGCTACCCGTTGCGTATTGGTACTTATCGGGTATAAAATAGATTTGCTTCTCTTTTTTTTGTTCCTACAAACAGAATTGTTATATTATTACTAAAATACTAAAAAAAAAAAAATAGTAATTCTTTCTCCACTTAAAAAGGGAGATCCATAACATAGTTTTTCCAGTGCAATAAAGTTACATAGTGTTTATTTTTCGTGAATAAAGGGGTATTTCCATGGGTTTGCCTTGGTATCGTGTTCATACCGTCGTATTGAATGATCCCGGTCGTTTGCTGTCTGTCCATATAATGCATACAGCGTTGGTTGCTGGTTGGGCTGGTTCGATGGCTCTATATGAATTAGCAGTTTTTGATCCCTCTGACCCCGTTCTTGATCCGATGTGGAGACAAGGTATGTTCGTTATACCGTTCATGACTCGTTTAGGAATAACCAATTCGTGGGGTGGTTGGAATATCACAGGAGTAACTATAAGCAATCCGGGTATTTGGAGTTATGAAGGTGTGTCTGGGGCGCATATTGTGTTTTCTGGCTTGTGTTTCTTAGCAGCTATTTGGCATTGGGTGTATTGGGATCTAGAAATATTTTTTGATGAGCGTACAGGAAAACCATCTTTGGATTTGCCCAAGATCTTTGGAATTCATTTATTTCTATCAGGGGTAGCTTGCTTTGGGTTTGGCGCTTTTCATGTAACCGGATTGTATGGTCCTGGAATATGGGTCTCCGATCCTTATGGATTAACTGGAAAGGTACAACCAGTAAGTCCAGCATGGGGTGTGGAAGGTTTTGATCCCTTTGTTCCGGGAGGAATAGCTTCTCATCATATTGCAGCGGGTACATTGGGCATATTGGCGGGCCTATTTCATCTTAGCGTCCGTCCGCCCCAACGTTTATACAAAGGATTACGTATGGGAAATATTGAAACTGTCCTTTCCAGTAGTATCGCTGCTGTCTTTTTTGCAGCGTTTGTTGTTGCTGGAACTATGTGGTATGGTTCAGCAACTACCCCGATTGAATTATTTGGTCCCACTCGTTATCAATGGGATCAAGGATACTTCCAGCAAGAAATATATCGAAGAGTTAGTGCCGGGCTAGCCGAAAAGCAAAATTTATCCGAAGCTTGGTCTAAAATTCCCGAAAAATTAACTTTTTATGATTACATTGGCAATAATCCTGCAAAAGGTGGATTGTTCAGAGCAGGTTCGATGGACAACGGGGATGGAATAGCTGTTGGATGGTTAGGACATCCTATCTTTAGAGATAAAGAAGGGCGTGAACTTTTTGTACGCCGTATGCCTACTTTTTTTGAAACATTTCCAGTTGTTTTGGTAGACGGAGATGGGATTGTTAGAGCCGATGTTCCTTTTCGAAGGGCAGAGTCGAAGTATAGTGTCGAACAAGTAGGTGTAACTGTTGAGTTCTATGGTGGTGAACTAAATGGAGTCAGTTATAGTGATCCTGCTACTGTCAAAAAATATGCTAGACGTGCTCAATTAGGCGAAATTTTTGAATTAGATCGTGCTACTTTGAAATCCGATGGTGTTTTTCGTAGTAGTCCAAGGGGTTGGTTTACTTTTGGACATGCTTCGTTCGCTCTGCTCTTTTTCTTCGGACACATTTGGCATGGTGCTCGAACTTTGTTCAGGGATGTTTTTGCTGGGATTGATCCAGATTTAGATGCTCAAGTGGAATTTGGAGCATTCCAAAAACTTGGAGATCCAACTACAAAAAGACAAGTAGTCTGATATAATATTTGATCTCTTAGTTTTCGACTCTATTTTAGTTTTGTAATTTTCTATAGGGTATGTAGATATCTTAATTTGAATCGCCACCTTTTCTTTGAATTTTGGTCTTTTTTTATCCGGGAGACGCTCCAAAATAAACAGGTATGAAAGCTATAATTGTAAACCACAATTGAATTTATGGAAGCATTGGTTTATACATTCCTTTTAGTCTCAACTTTAGGAATAATTTTTTTCGCTATTTTTTTTCGAGAACCGCCGAAAATTCAAACTAAAAAGGTAAAATGATTTTTTGATATCTTAATTGAAATAAAGAGGTAAAGAGCCTCCCAATATTGGGAGGCTCTTTTAGTCCCCGTGTTCCTCGAATGGATCTCTTAGTTGTTGAGAGGGTTGCCCAAAAGCAGTATATAAAGCATACCCAGTAAAACTTACAAGTAAACCAGATATAGAGATGGCGACTAGGGTTGCTGTTTCCATTATTATATAATTTCAAGACCACAGTGGATCTATGATAAGATCATTTATTTACAACGGAATGGTATACAAAGTCAACAGATCTCAATTAATACAAATAGGATTAAATTTATGGCTACACAAAGCGTGGAGGGTGGTTCTCGATCTGGTCCAAGACGAACTGTTGTAGGGGATTTATTGAAACCATTGAATTCCGAATATGGTAAAGTAGCTCCGGGATGGGGAACCACTCCTCTAATGGGTATCGCAATGGCTCTATTTGCAGTATTCCTATCTATTATTTTGGAGATTTATAATTCTTCCATTTTACTAGATGGAATTTCAATGAATTAGATTTATAAGAAACAATAAGGACTAGCTTTTGAATACAAAATGAAGCATTTTTCTCTCGGATTTTTTATTATAGTCTATTTTCAGAGTTCGATCGTGAAATTTATTTATTTCTGTATTTCTGGAATATGAGTGTGCGACTTGTTAGAATTGATCCTATATGATAGTACAGAGAGTGGATCTGTCGTCTTGATAGAGATGCTTTTATACCTCGTCAGGTATTTATTATAGTATCTGTAGCACGGAATGTATGAAATAGATTACGAAGTATTAGAACTATGATTCATACTGAATATTCAGATCTCGTGATCGGACTCCAAAAAATTTCAAAGAGTTAGAAGGTATAAATTTAAACATTTTTCTTCTTTCAAACTCTTTATCTATATTTGATCAAAGGATAAACCTTTCTTTGGATTTTTAGTGATTCTATTTATTGATTGAATAAGTGATGATACAACGGTTCTTACTCAGAGAATCTTTGGGCTTAGTTTGAAGGTTTTATTAAATAAATCATCGTGGTTCTAGTACGAATCTGAGGTTTCAATCGGTTTGTAGGATCGTAACAAGAAAATTTCTATCAATAATAAAGAAAACAACAATAAGGCTACATTACATACAAAATCAAAGAAAATAAAAATGGGTAAATAGAAGATTCAAGAGGCCCATAACAATCAACACCAAAAAAGGAACGAGCCGACTTGATATTTTGATATTATAACCACAAAGAAGAGTTTTCGAATTTTTCTTTTTTCGTATGGTCAGGTCAAAAACTCTTTAATCATAGGATTAAGAAGTTTCTATTACACATATCTGTTTGAACTAGTATTTTGGTGGTTCTGTTTGAGCCGTACGAGATGAAATTCTCATATACGGTTCTTGGAGGGGGAGTCTTTCTGGTTTACCTATCTCAATAAAGTCTATGATTGGTTTGAAGAACGTCTCGAGATTCAGGCGATTGCAGATGATATAACTAGTAAATATGTTCCTCCTCATGTTAACATATTTTATTGTTTAGGAGGAATTACGCTTACTTGTTTTTTAGTACAAGTAGCTACGGGGTTTGCTATGACTTTTTACTATCGTCCAACCGTTACTGAGGCTTTTGCTTCTGTTCAATACATAATGACTGAAGCTAACTTTGGTTGGTTAATCCGATCAGTTCATCGATGGTCGGCAAGTATGATGGTTTTAATGATGATCCTGCACGTATTTCGTGTGTATCTCACTGGTGGTTTTAAAAAACCTCGAGAATTGACTTGGGTTACAGGCGTAGTGCTTGCTGTATTGACGGCATCTTTTGGTGTAACTGGTTATTCCTTACCTTGGGACCAAATTGGTTATTGGGCAGTCAAAATTGTAACAGGCGTGCCGGAAGCTATTCCTGTAATAGGATCGCCTTTGGTAGAGTTATTACGTGGAAGTGCTAGTGTAGGCCAATCCACTTTGACTCGTTTTTATAGTTTACACACTTTTGTATTACCTCTTCTTACTGCTGTATTTATGTTAATGCACTTTCCAATGATACGTAAGCAAGGTATTTCAGGTCCTTTATAGAGAGTAATTTATAGAGAATATTGATTCTCGATATTTGTAATCAACCATTGATTGCTTGGGGGAGGAACAAAAATAGTATTTCATTGCTACAAATATGGATTATTGAAAAGAATAAGACATGTATTTGGATATTTCCCTTCAACTCTAAAAATTTTTGTTTTTTTTATTTAACATGAATAGTTGAAGTGAATTCTCCTGAGAGAAAAATGGATTATGGGAGTGTGTGACTTGAACTATTGATTTGGCCGTGCAGATATATGCCCTTATCTGCCATATTGGAATTAATAACCAAATGTGTCTTTGTTCCAACCACTGCGTAAGCCCCATACAGAGGATAGGCTGGTTCACTTGAAGAAGAATCTTTTCTATGATCAGAGTCAATCATGTTAAGGCTCCGTAAAACCCAGTAGAATAAGTAATGCGGTAGAATCTATATTCTATTTTAGTTTAGCTATTTTACTTATTTCTTTAATTACTTAATAGTTTATAGTATGGAAATGCAGTCATTTCCTCTGCATTGACCTGATTTATGATACTATCGGAGTGAAGTGAAATAAGGGATCTAGATCTAAAGAATGAGAGAGGTTAAATTTTCTTGGTAACAAGTAAATCCTTTGTATGTAAAAAGTATCGATATTTTGTGTAGATAAAGGCCAATCGAAAGGTTTGAGACGACCCAAAAAGC